TATGTAGAATATATGATGATTATGATTACACAATTACCGCTTGTATAATATAGAAGAGACTCTTCTTATATTTAGATTTACTATAAGGATAATATAAAACTATCTACCAATGAAGTAGTATGATTAATACATCAAATATTTTGGGGAAAGATATGAAACAATTGAAAAAAAAAGAAGTGGTACTGGAATCATTTGACCTATATGCGCAAATGGAATTCGGGCAAATCTTCCCCCGGAGTAGAACAAGAACCTAAAAGAATTGAAAGGGCCCATTCAGGAACAAGAAAATTACATCGTAATTTGAATTTCGATGAAACAATACATCAATGAGAAGTTAGTTCAATAAGTTCATAAAATTCTTTTTAATTTTCTACATTATAGAATAGAGGTAAGAAGAAGGGGGCAAAACTCATTAAAAAAAAAAGAAATAGGATTGGAATCGACACATTGATTTTTTTTTCACAATTCTTTTGAACCGTATGCATCCAAAGGTGCACGTACGGTTCCTCAGGGATACAATTTTGTCCTAATCAACCGACTTCATCGAGAAAGATTACTTTTTTTAGGCCAGGAGGTTGATAGCGAGATCTCGAATCAAATTGTTGGTCTCATGGTATATCTCAGCATAGAAGATGATACTAGGGATCTTTATTTGTTTATAAATTCTCCAGGTGGATGGGTAATACCAGGAATAGCCATTTATGATACTATGCAATTTGTGTTACCAGATGTACATACAATATGTATGGGATTAGCCGCTTCAATGGGATCTTTCATTCTGGTCGGAGGAGAAATTACCAAACGTCTAGCATTCCCTCACGCTTGGCGCCAATGAATTTTTTTTATTTGAGAAAAAAAAAAGAATACTATGCCTTCGCTGTATCGAATATGAATTAAATAAAGAATAAGTAATAATAGCATGGCACTTCGAGTTCGATATTAACAAACCATTATTGTTTTTTTTCTAACATGAGATTTTGTATCGAAATAGTAGTATGAAAGAAGGGTTATTCCCAATTTGATTTTCTGTGTCAAACAAGAGTCAATTTTAGCGTCACAAACCATTATTCTTCCACAACAGAAGTCTCTTTCTTATTTTTATGTTATGAGAGGAAAGAATCAAAAAAATGGAAAAAATCATTTTTTCCTTCTTAAATCTTATCAAAACGAAACTTTGGGATTGCTAAACCACAGACGAGATAAATATATAAAGCAACAGAACCATCATAGTATCTTTTTAACTACTACGAAAGGAAGGGTGGTAAATGGATCATTTAATGATTTGGATCATATAGGTTCTATTTATTCTTTTCGATAAAATAAATTCTATCAAAAAAAGAAAATCCATTGCAGAGCCGTATGCAATGTAAAAAAGATGCCTGTACGGTTGTTTAATTCTATTTTTTTATTGTTATTTTGATTCCCCCTTACTTTAATCCATTCAATCGTGCGATATATAGATAGAAGAACCATTCATGATGTTATATCAAGATCATCAGGGTTATGATTCACCAACCTGCTAGTTCTTTTTACGAGGCACAAGCAAGGGATTTTATCCTGGAAGCAGAAGAACTATTGAAGCTTCGCGAAACTCTCACAAAAGTTTATGTACAAAGAACGGGCAACCCTTTATGGGTTATATCCGAAGATATGGAAAGGGATGTTTTTATGTCAGCAACAGAAGCTCAAGCTCATGGCATCGTTGATCTTGTCGCGATCGAAAATGAAAATACTGGGAATTCCATCTAAATATACGAATTACTTTTCAAAATTCAAAATTTACGTGTGAATAGAAATCATTCATAATCATCAATCATCAGGTTAAGATCGATCTAAGCCAACCCGCTCTATTCTATCTAGAATGAGATTCTATAGACACACCATGCCAACCATTAAACAACTTATTAGAAACGCAAGACAGCCAATAAGAAATGTCACGAAATCTCCCGCTCTTCGAGGATGTCCTCAGCGTCGAGGAACATGTACTAGGGTGTATGTGCGACTCGTTAAGTTCAGATCATGAGTTTGAAGAAATGCAAAAATTTTTTCCGGTATCTAGGGTGGAACACGGACTTTTGATTGACTAGTATCAAGATCTATTATCTACCTAATTATGTTATGAATTTATGGTTTCTATTGGTGCAAATCCAATCACTCCGTTTGAGATGAGAAGGAATTCTCCATTGGTAACAAATAGTTATCCATTAAGCGGAGGAAAAAGGTTATGCTCCTATTCCTTTTCTTGAAAAAAAAACGGACTAACAAGGTCAGCTACCTAGCCAACTTTCAGAATTAAATACCGTCACTGTATGGATAGCTTTTTTGTGAAAAGGACTATTACTTTAGAATTAGAATTGAAAAAAGAATTCTAATTTAAAATGGATGGGTAGAGCCAAAGAGTGTGAACTATACAAGTTCACAAGAAATTTTGATGAAATGGAAAGAAGAGGCTCCGGTGTATAGAGAGGACCTCACCGTTTCAGAAGTTGCCATAGAAACGAGAAAACCCACTATTTTTTTTTCTTTAGTAGCAGTCGAATTTCTTATTTCCAGGCGAGATACCTTGAAGAAAGAAAAAATCGTGGTCGGGAAGGTCATAGTCGCAAAAGCCATTGGAATTTATATTTTATATATCGGAAGAATCCGTTTTGTTATTAATCGACCGGAAGAAAAGGATGACTGAAAGAAGAGAAATCAATTAGTTATTCAATAAATTTTCATTTGATTCAATGACCAGAGTTAAACGAGGATATACAGCTCGGAGACGTCGAAAAAAGATTCGTTTATTTGCATCAACCTTTATAGGGGCTCATTCAAGACTGACTCGAACGACTACTCAACAAAGAATGAGAGCTTTGATTTCCTCTCATCGAGATAGGAGCAGGAAAAAGAGAGATTTTCGTCGTTTGTGGATTACTCGGATAAATGCGGTAACTCGTGAGGATAGGCTATTCTATAGTTATAGCCTATTCATCCACAATCTGTACAAAAGACAATTGCTTCTGAATCGTAAAATACTTGCGCAAATAGCCCTATCAAATAAGAATTGTTTTGATATTATTTCAAAGAAAATTATCAATTAAAAAGAAAAGAATACAAATCAAATAAAGGAATAAAAGAATCTTAATAGAATCTATTATACAGGAAACAAGAATGATTGAAACAGGATTTCCCGGAGAATGGACTCCGGGAAGATAGAATAAAAAGAAATTAATATTTGAGTAGTAGGAAGAAACGAACATCTTTCAAGAAAAAAAGATTTCTTCCCCATTTTTCTTTTTTTAGAATACAAGAATCAAATCTGGATCCTAGTTTTTTTTCGAGCAAAACATTAATATGAGCTTGAGTTCCGATTGGAGTTTTGAAGAGTATATCTATTTATTTTTGGTTCTAAGACCAGTAGTTCTAGGAATCGACTCCACTCTCTCCAATTGTTTCTCATTATTACGAAAAGGTAACAAAGATAAAATACGAGCTTGTTTTATAGCAATAGTAATTAATCGTTGTTGTTTCAAAGTCAACCTATTCGTCCGTCTAGATAAGATTTTTCCTTGTTCACTAAGAAATCGACTAATTAAACTCATGTTTCTATAATCGATTCGATCCCCCGATCCAATTGGGGGTAAACGTCTACGAAAAGATCGCTTGGATTTACGAAAAGGTTGTTTGGATTTATCCATGGTTTGCTTATTCCTTGTTTGTTTATTCCTTCGATATAAAATAATCTATAAAATAGAATCCTCTTTTTTTCTTATTCATTTAAGATTCGACCAAAATAGGATTTGGTTTGTATTATATATGTTAAGATGTAAAGTTCTTACTCTTCCCACTACTTGGAAAAATTAAACACGAATTCTTTTCTATCTATTTCTTTATTTCCCCATGAATCGTATACTTTTGACAATAGCGACAAAATTTTCTAAATTCTAGTCGATTGGGTGTATTGTGTCGATTCTTTTGAGTAATATATCTAGAAATACCCAGCAATTCTTTATTGACACCCTTTCGAACACAACTGGTACATTCCAAAATCACTATAATTCTAATATCTTTACCCTTGGCCATGAACCTCCTTTTCTTTTTGGATCGACTTCATTCGCTATGGAATTTCTAACTATTTTCTTTTTTGAATTATTAGAATTTGAATGACTTCGAAGTACTATAATCTAAAATAGAATTACTAGAATACTATAAATATAAAGAAAAAGAGTCATATTCATTAATAGAAGAATATTAAGAATATCGTAATAATTAATTAATACAATTTTTTCTAACTATGAATCATTTCTATACTAATCTCAGTATTTTCTTCTTTCTATGTTAGAATTTCGTGAAACCGTCCCTAGACTGGATCCATTTTTTTCCCAAAAAATTTCACTGTATTTTGACTGAGATTCAATACACTCTTTCTTTTTTTTAGGATATTAGGATGGATATAAAAGAAAAAGAATTTAGAGCCATATTACGTAGAATTGTATCTTCAAATCTTCTTCATTTTTTATCAATAACAAGAATTTCATCAGGATGAAAAAAAGGGGAATGACAAGGCATCTGGAAATAAACGATTAATTTCTATCAATAGACCTGCTAAAGACCCAAACCATAAAGTGGTTAACACAGGTGCCGTTGAGAGATATGTTTTTATATCTCGCATTGAAAATCCTCCTTCTTATTTTATTTTCTATTTTTTTCTTATTTCTTTTCTTTGTATTGTATATTGTAAGAATTGTATATTGTAATACATATATAGTCCTAGTTCGCTATTCTAATAAATAGATCATAGATAATCCGATATTTTAATTTTAGTTCAAGATCATTTGTTTTTGCTTGAAATGAAATTAAAATTAGGAATTACTAACTAAAATGCATATGTACAATGACTCAGCAGATTCAATTTTGCCGCCCCCTAAAAAAAATGACAAGAACATTCTCTACCTATCTATATCTATAGAATAGGTAGAGCAAAAAAGAAGGATGTGGAAAAAAAGATATGGATTTTA